ATCTAGGGGATAGTCGCTTCAAATTGAATTTTCCCTAGATAACATCTATTCAATTCCATTTTTTTATCTATTTTTTTGCGAATATATTATAGATTGTCTTAAAGATTTAAAATTCATTTTCTTTATTTAGATTATTTAGAAATTAGAAAAAAAAAAAATGATAATAACCATAAATCCAATGGATTTAAATTTGATTCTTTGCAAAATCAATTGCGAAATGCTTTTCTATTTCTAGAATTCTCAATATCTCTTTGACATCTTCTATGCAAAGATCCTTAATTTTCATAAGGTCTTCTTGACTCTTATTTAAAAGGTCCGATAATGTATGTATATTGGACTTTTTGAGACAATTATAAATCTTAGGAGTCAATTCTGATTGGTCAATAAAAATATATTTCAATGCTATTTCTTGTTGATTTTTCTTTAGTTTAGCCAATTTATTATGAAAAGTAAAAAGGGGTAAAGTACCCTTATGTTGGCTTTTTTCTAAATGTAAGTTTTCTTCTTCTGCCTGTAAAAAAGGAATAAATAAATCAATCAAATGCCGAGAGGCTTCATGAAGTGCTTCTTTAGGAGTTAAACTCCCATTTGTCCATATTTCTAGAAAAAGTATCTCTTGCTTTTCATTCCCATTTCCATAAGAATGAACACTATGATTCACATTTCGAACGGGCATGAATACAGCATCGATTGGATAACTTCCATTTTGAAAGTTATTTGGCGATTTTATACAGTAGCCACGAGTCCTTTCGATTTGTAAGCCAATACACAAGTCAATTGGTTCCGTTAGAATAGCTATATGCTGTGTATTATCAACGATTTGCACCGAAGGTGGTAAGATGATATCTTGAGCAGTTACATATCCAGGGCCTTTGACACAAATAGACGCGTCACAAGTTCCATACAAATTGCTTCTCAATACAATTTCTTGCAAATTCATTAAAATTTCATGTACTGATTCTTGAATCCCTGCTAGGGTAGAAAATTCGTGTGGTATTTTCTCAGATTTTGCGCGTGTGATACACGTTCCTTCTAGTTCTCCAAGCAAACCCCTTCGCATCGCAATGCCTATTGTGTCCGCTTGACCCTTCATAAGCGGAGACATAATAAAGCGTCCATAAAAAAGACGTTTACTGTCGGCTCTTGATTCAACACACTTCCACTGTAGTGTCCGAGTAGATATTGTTACTTTCTCTCGAACCATAAGAATGTTTGTTATTTTTGATCAAATCATTGAATTATTTATTTCTCTTGAAATCTCTTCAATGTTTATATTTTTACAATGTTTACAATGTTTAGATTTTTACACACGTCGTTTTTTAGGGGGCCTGCAGCCATTATGTGGCATAGGAGTTACATCCCGGACGAAACTTAATAATATACCACTTCTACGAATAGCTCTTAATGCCGCATCTCGTCCGAGACCGGGGCCTTTTATCATGACTTCAGCTCGTTGCATACCTTGATCCACTACTGTCCGAATAGCATTTCCAGCTGCGGTTTGAGCAGCAAATGGTGTCCCTCTTCTTGTGCCCCTGAACCCGCACATTCCGGCGGAAGACCATGAGATCACCCGCCCCCGTACGTCTGTAACCGTCACAATAGTATTGTTGAAACTTGCTTGAACATGAATAACTCCTTTTGGTATTTTACGTGCATTCTTACGTGAACTAATACGGCCATTCCTGCGCGAACCAATTCTAGGTAAAGGTTTTGCCATATTTTATGTTATCATCTTATAAATAGAAGCCAGGTGTCTATGGATATATCCATGTCATGTCAAAATAAATCTTTTTTTTTTATTTATATATCGGATGCCTTAAAGATAAAGAAGATAAAGAGTCCCGGTTCCGAAGGACTAGCCTTGTCTTTGCTTATGTCTCGGATTGGAACAAATTACTCTAATTCGTCCCCGTCTACGTATTAGTCGGCATTTTTCACAAATTTTACGAGCGGAGGCCTTTATTTTCATATTTGTCATTCCTTAATTTTGAATATACATGTGTTTTTGAAGAAAATAAGTTTCGTTAAATTTTCCAATCTGGAATTATATCTCTATGAAAATGAAAGGAATAAGGAAGTTGAAAAAAAAAAACTACCCAATCATTCGAATTTTTGTTGTGTAGTCTATAGATTAGACGTTCTCTGGTCGAATCATATCGGCTTACTTCCATTTTTATTTTTACTCTATGCCTTAGTAGTCTACGGATAAAACAAAACTATGTCGGATTTTTTCTGAAACAGAACCTAAAATCCGATCTTCATTATCGAAACAAACTTGAGAGATACCATTAGTAAGTGATTCAACAATTAAACCCTCTTGACTTGACTCTATTTTTATTCTTTCATTCCAGCTAAAACCTCGTGAAGTATCAAGTATCAATTAATATAATGCAGGAAAAATAATAAAAATAATATTAGAACCCTTTTCTTTCTTCTTTCTATTTTTTTTTTTTTTCACAACACAAACAGGAAGTCCGGATAAAATTTGGATATCCGAGAGGAAAGATTACCATATATAACACAAGATTTCTCCACCGATTTTTTCTAGTCGAGCCTCTCGGTCTGTCATTATACCCCGAGAGGTAGAAAGAATTACAATCCCCATCCCGCCTAGAATTCTAGGAATTTTTTGATAGTTAGAATAGATTCGTAGACCAGGCCGACTTATTCGTTTTAAATTTAGATTAGTTCCATACGATCCTTTCCTATTTCTTCTATGTCGTAGAGTTAAAACAACAAAAAATTTCTTACCTTCCTGATGTTTCCTCACATTTTCAATAAAACCTTCTTGCAAAAGTATTTTAATAATTTTTTCGGTGATGTTAGTAAATGCTAGTCGGACAGTTCCTTTTCTATCCGTGTCCGCATTTCGTATAGAGGTTATTATGTCAGCAATAGTGTCTCTCCCCATGATAAACTAAATTTATTGGTGCCTCATAATTTTGATATAATCAACATATTTTTCTTTTTTTTTGTTTGTTTTCTTTTTATCATATGAATTCATTTTTTTTTATTATTTTAGAGGTATATGCATGAACTCCAATCTACTAATTTCTTTCATTTTTAATTAATTTTTTTTAATTAATTTTCTAATTTATTCTAATTTACTTTAATTAATTCCATTTTACTTTAATTAATTCCATTCAAATACTATAACTATATCGGGGTCTCATCTTATATCTTACAATGTTTTATCTTACAATACTTCAGGTGCTAATGAAACTATTTTAGTGAAATTGAATTGTCTCAATTCCCGGGCGATTGCACCAAAAATTCTAGTTCCTTTTGGGTTTCCGTCTTGATCAATGACAACTGCAGCATTGTCATCATATCTTATTATTATGCCGTTGTCACGTTTGAGTTCTTTACAAGTACGTACAATTACAGCTCTGATTACTTCGGATCTTTCTAGAGGTGAATTTGGTACGGCTTCTTTGATTACAGCAACAATAATGTCACCGATATGTGCATATCGCCGATTACTAGTCCCCATGATTCGAATACATATTAATTTTCGGGCTCCACTGTTATCTGCTACACTCAAATGGGTCTGAGATTGGATCATATCATTTTTTTAATCTGTTATTTCAATGCAAAGAGCAAAAAAAAAAGAAATATTTTTGTTCAAAAAAAAAAACGTTCGATTTTTGTTTTTTTAATCCTAAAGGATTTTTTCCTTTGGTTTTTCTATTCCTATCTCGAAATAATGAATTGAGTTTGTATAGGCATTTTTGACGCTGCTATTGAAATAGCCTTTCTAGCTCTATTTTCTGTTACTCCGCCCATTTCATAAAGTATTCTGCCAGGTTTAACGACAGCTACCCAATATTCGGGGGATCCTTTCCCCGATCCCATACGTGTTTCCGTAGGTCTTGCAGTAACAGGTTTGTCAGGAAATATACGTACCCATATTTTTCCCCCGCGGCGCGCATTTCTTGTCATTGCTCGTCGTCCCGCTTCTATTTGTCGAGATGTAATCCAAGCGGGTTCAAGTGCCTGAAGAGCATATCTACCGAAAGAAATACAATTACCCCGATAAGACATTCCTTTCATTCTTCCTCTATGTTGCTTACGGAATCTGGTTCTTTTTGGGTTATAGTAGATGGTCGTTTATCAATTCCATCCCTACTACAGAACCGGACATGAGAGTTTCTTCTCATCCAGCTCCTCGCGAATGAAATGATTAAAAAAATATACATGTAATAATATACTATACTAAAGCATGGTATTTGGTGGGATTTCTCCTGTTATTATAAATTTGTATTATTAGAAATTTGTATATTTTTGTATTATTCTATTTTCTATTCTATCGAATTTTATATGACTATGTATTCGATTTCTGGTTTTCATTCTGTTTATATATTTTATATAGTCAATATGTTATCAGATTGTTTTGTTTAAAATTGTTAAATTTAATAACATAAAAACCTTCGCGGGCGAATATTTACTATTTCAATAATTATTTCATTTGTGGAAGTAATCCATTAGCTTTTAGAATAAAGACTAAATAGAAATGAATTGTCTACTGGTTCCTTTCTTTTCTTTCGCCATCCTGCCCAATAAATCAGTACTGATTTATTGGTTCCGTCGTCCCCATCACTTCCCAATTAATGGTTAGGTCCTACTTTTACAACTACAACGGAGTCCTGAATAAAATCAAATTGAATGAAATTTGTTATTGAGTCAATTTTCTCAGTCTTTATTGGCTCCAGGCTCTTGATTTTTTGTTCTATGAATAGATTCATTTAATTATAGATCAATCTCTATTGATGCTTTATTACATTCATTGGCTTTTATAAAATGAATCATAGACCTTACATATTGGAATCATATATCATTGATATTTTTTTTTCTTTTTTTTTTTTCTTTCTTTCACCCTTCCATTTATCTGCATTATTTTCTATTTTGTTTTAGAATAAAATAATCAGATTGATTTTTTTTTCTGAAAAAAAAAAAAAATTGCAATTGCTGCAATTATATGATTACTATATCATATC